ATTTGAACCTATACCAAAGGTTTAGAAGACCTCTGTCCTATCCATTAGACAATGGACGCTTTTCATTTTTATTTTTCTTTTCGCATTTTTTGACTTTCCAATTGTTCGAAAAAAGATAAAGAATGTGCGAAATCTTTTTAGCAATTGTGTATGAATTCACTTCAATAACTTTGATTATTGAAGTGAATTCATACACAATTCTATTAGACAATTCGAGATTCTAATAGATAAAATTGTATCTATTAAAAACGAGGAATTTAGAGCGGGTAGCGGGAATCGAACCCGCATCGTTAGCTTGGAAGGCTAGGGGTTATAGTCGACGTCAATTCATCATTTTTCTATTTTTAACGTCTCTAATTCAAAACCGAACATGAAACTTTGGTTTCATTCGGCTCCTTTATGACGGATGGATCAATTCCCAGATAAAATAAGACGGGAACGAAATTAAAATCCAAATTCGACCCATAACATCTATGTTAGCTTTTTTTTCCGTCTGGGTGCTTTCACAGAAAAATTTGCTTTCTAGATGATCCTTCTAGAAGATAGAAAAGGAGAACTCGAACAATCTTTCTAGTTACTTCGTTCTCTATTTCTATTTAACAGAATCCTTAGGAAAAGTATTTTGTTTCCACCGAGCTAAAATAATATAATATGTCGATGTCTCTAGTAAACCAAAGTTATCGTTTAATAGCTATTTTGCTTCAATTTATTCTATATAAAACCATGAATAGAACTGAAGATTTAGTTACGATTAAAAAGATACTTTTCTAGCTTTATCCATGGATCCTCTTCTCATACTTATTGAATTGTAAATAGTCATCCAATTCAAAAATTATGTTTCGTAATTTTATAATCCAATTTTTCAATTGATTATAGTTCTTGGGTACAAATTACGAGAATCTATAATCTTCCTTGAATCTTTCATTCAAAGGGAAAGGACTAAATCCTTTTAAGAAATAAAGTTTTTGATCGGAAGATGAATCAAACCGAGAGACCCTTTAACTATTAAAGTGGTTAATAAAACGAATCACACTTTTACCACTAAACTATACCCGCTACAATGCAATTATTGTATATAAATTAACCTTTTGTCGAACAAAGTGATCGGGGTGGAATCAAAATAAATAAGATCAGAAAAAAAATCCTGAAAATAAACTGATAGCGTTGATGCGTAGACCTAATGAAATTCGGAAAAGAGGATTCCATTTTTTTTTTAATTTCAAATCAAATAAATGATTTTTAGATAAAAATCCATGGGATGATTCTTTTTAACAAAAAAAATGAAAAAAAAAAGGCCCGGCTGGGGACTGACCAGGCCAGGCTGGGGAAATCAAAAAGACCCTTTTGCTTGTGTTTGGACGAGACAAAATAAAAAAAAGTCTCTATTATTGTCTGTAGTTTTATTTATCTTTCTTTCGAGTTCGACCCTTTTCTTTATCTAATTTTTATCTAAATTTTTTATGTAAATGGAATTATTGAGAAAGTTCTATATCTAGAAATAAAAAAAGTTCTATTTATATGTTATATTTATATATAATAAAATAATAATCTATACAAAAATAAAGTAAGAATAAACTGGAGAAGGTTTTTTTTTTCAAGCATTACTTTTTGTGTGTAATGTAACCTAGTAAGTATCCCTTTTCGATTAGGAGAGATGGCTGAGTGGGCTAAAGCGTCGGATTGCTAATCCGTTGTACGAGTTAGTCGTACCGAGGGTTCGAATCCCTCTCTTTCCGTTTCCCATTTTGATGATGTGGAATAGATAAAATCCTAATAAAACTCGAACATTTCTACTCAAGAAAAAAGACTTTCTTTTTTATTCTTCACGTCCCGGATTACGTCCTGGATCATTAGATAGGAATCCAAATATGAAGAGAGAAACGAAGAATATAACTACAGTGTAGACAAAAAGTTTGAGAGTAAGCATTACACAATCTCCAAGGTCTTACTTTTTTTTTTCAAAAAAAAGAAAATAGATTCTCTATTTTTATATCACATATCCAATTTTGATACCAAGAAATCAAGCGATTTTGACTATTTCTAGAAATAAAAAAGAGTTTTCAGAAATTCATTTGTAATAAGATATTGAGTCTTTTCCTTTCATATTACAAAATGTTTTCATACTAAGATTTAGATATTGTGTTGCGGTGAATTCGAATCTAATGGTCAGGGAAAAAGGGGCGAAAAATCAGAAAAACGAATGATCCCGATTTAGCATGGCTACAAAAAGATTCAATGTTTGAATTGAGAGTTCGTTCATACGTCAAGATTTATTTGATCTTTTTAATTGTTGGAATAAAAAAATCATGAATTTTTCTAGGACAATATTAAAGATTTCATCGAAAACTTACAGATGCTTGCCAAACAAAGGCTAAGAGAAAAAAGAGAACAGGTATTACGGGCATAACGTCTACGATTGGATTCAAAAAGGCGTAGGCCTCCGGTAATTTGGCGACTAAAAAAGTGCTTGAAAAAAGGGCAGAATTCAAAGAGATAGAGATCAAATTAAATATATTAAGCATAAAAAAATTTGTTCTTGTTGTGGATAATTTCATTTTGATTGAGTTATTAATATATTTTTGATATAAGGAAAAAATAAAGAAAGATAGTCTAAAAAGACTTTGTTGAACTTACTCAATCAAAAATCCTTTAATTCTCACAAGAGAATTAAAGAAATCATATTTTCATACAATATCTTAATTGAATTCTATGTAATGATCAATAAATTCAGTTTGATTTGCGATCTACACGTGTCAAAATCCTAGCACCAATCTAATCTATATTTGATTTGGGGTGAAATTGAATTGACGAACAACCAATAGCAATATTACTGTTTTAGTAGTCTTGAATAGAACTCGAAATGGGGCGTAGCCAAGCGGTAAGGCAACGGGTTTTGGTCCCGCTATTCGGAGGTTCGAATCCTTCCGTCCCAGAGTATAGTCATTACCGAATCAATCTTTTATTGCCTTCTTTTTTTAAACTTAAACCGTCTTTTTCTTTCTGTTTAAGAATAAAATATTGAAGTGAAAAGAATTTGATTCTTCTTTCTTTTTTTTCTTCAGAAAAAAAAGAAAGAAGAGTTTCTTTTTCATCATTTCAATTGAATTCAAATAACATTTATTTGCTTGTGTGTGATCCGGGTAAGTAAGGGGGAAACATAGATTATAAGAGTTTGAATTAAAACAAAGAAAAAAGATCCTTCATTTTTTTTCTAAAAAAATATAGATTTCTATTAAAATTTAGATTTTGCATATATACAATCTAATATGGGATTAATTTCAATTCTGAATGAGACTTTTTCTTCGTAAATTCACTATTCCATTCCTAGAGAAAGAAAAAGTATAGATTATTATATACTGACTGAACAATGACTATTCATGATTCCATAATTGAATCAATTACATATTGGTTCCAAACTAGAGGAATGTTATGGTAAAACTTCGTTTAAAACGATGTGGTAGAAAGCAACGCGCGACTTGAATTGAAGGACATGATCCGCTGTGGATTCTTTCATCCGCCACTTTATTATAGAGGAATATAGTTGCTCTTGGCTCGACATTTTTTGTTCTATTTTACTAGAGTCCTACAATTTTTTTGGAATCTAAAAAATACTACAGGATGGAGCTCGAGGAGAATCTAAAGTATTTATTCCTTTCTCAGGAGTAAGGATCTAGGGTTAGTGCGAATCAATAAGTTGGAACAACTTCGTAAGTATTCTTTTTTTTTCAATATAAAAATGGAAAAGATCCCTTTCAAGCAATTTTCCAATCCAAAAGGAAATCTTGTGAAAATTGGAAAATTCTAAATTCTTTGGATCAAAACAAAAGTGTATCATGCGTGAATCAAGCGTTTGGATGATTCTTTGATAGAAAGAAAAGAAATCATAAACAAAATAAGGGGCTTGTTGCTGGCCTTTTTTTAATAAAACGATTCAAGATCACCGAAGTAATGTCTAAACCCAAAGATTCAAAGTAAAGATAAAGAATCCTTGAACAAGGAAATCCTGTTTTCAATTGTTTGAACAACTAGATCAGAAACAAGAATCAAAATAGATTCTAAAAAAAGAGACAAACAAAAAAAAGGGTTAGAGACTACTCAATAAAAGGAATACTTAAGGATTCGCTGTTGAGATATTTGAGAGTTATCCAACTTGAGTTATGAGAGTACGAATGTTACGAATGCCTTTTTCTTGAAAAAAAAAGCATTTAGGATGCTAATTGATTTGATGTTTTTATTAATCTATTTGACATTCTAATTTTATATATAGACTTAACTTATACTCTACTCATTTCATTATTTTTTTCTCGAGCCGTACGAGGAGAAAACCTCTTATACGTTTCTAGGGGGGGTTATTCATCTACATCTATCCCAATGAGCCGTTTATCGAATCGTTGCAATTGATGTTCGATCCCGAAGAGAAGGAAGAGATCTTCGGAAAGTGGGTTTTTATGATCCGATAACTAATCAAACCTATTTAAATCTTCCTGCTATTCTCGATTTCCTTAAAAATGGCGCTCAACCTACAGGAACAGTTCATGATATTTCAAAGAAGGCAGGGGTTTTTACGGAATTTAGCCTTAATCAAACGAAATTGAATTAATGAAATATAAAGAATAGAGGGTGTGAAAGATTCATATATAGCTTTGTATCAAATTTGATCTACTCTTTTCTTTCCTCCTCTTTCGCTCTATTCATACCTATTATTTTATTAGAATTTCTATTTATTTCTATTTAGTATTCCTACTTTAAGTATTCTTACTTTAGTAGGAATACTAAATGATGTTCTATAATCATAAAAAAATTGATCAAAATCAATTTTTTTATGATTATTTATTATAAATAAATAATATAATAATATATAAGTTTATTGATAAAAATACATAAAAAAAGTCAAGTCAATAAATAAAGAAATGGGTCTAAATAAATATAAAAAAAGATTTTACATTACCCTAACTGGGTTAGTTTTCATTCATTGGAGAGTAATTACGAACAACTACAAAAACAAGGGATTAAGCTTGTTTATTTATTTTTCTATTCTTTTCGGCATATTCAAGATTCACAATCATATTGACAAGAGTGTATCGACCAAATAGAATTCGATCATAGATAAATAGATCCATTTATCCCCGCCCCATACATAGATGGGTTTGGTTTTTTTACTTTATTTACTACTCCTACTAATTTACTGCATTTAAATGATAGATTCTTTTGATTTTCTGTGATACAAGAAGTCTTTTTTTTGTTCTTTATAGTGAGCAAAAAAAATTGATAAATAACATAAGAATAAGAGGCACCCTTTAATTAAAGATTTCAATTCAATTTCGTCTTCTTTATACAGATAAAGATTTTCTATCTTTTTATTTGATTTGAGAATTTTTCGTATTTTATATGATCCGTTCATTTTTTTTATGTTCAGAATTAATTAGAACTTTTAATTTAAATTGATTGGATTTCTTTTAGTTTAATGGTTTTTATTGTATTGCTAAATTCAATTAAGAAATTGAATTGATTTTTATTCTTTATTCTGGTTGTATCTACATATTTTAATTATTTTTTGGGGGTTGCTAACTCAATGGTAGAGTACTCGGCTTTTAAGTGCGACTAGCATCTTTTACACATTTGTATGAAGAAAAGGATTCGTCCAGATCCGCGGTAGAGTTTGTAAGACCACGACTGATCCTGAAAGGAATGAATGGAAAAAGCAGCATGTCGTATCAATGGAGAATTCAGATAACATTCTTTTTTATTTCCTGATCGGTACAACCTTGTGTTTGAATTTTCGGTGCGGAAAAAAAATGGAATTCAAAGTTGGGTCGAGTGAATAAATGGATGGATAAAAAACCCTGTTTCCCTGATTGCAGGAAAACAAAAAGCAACGAGCTTTCATTCGTAATTTGAAAAATTACCCGATCTAATTAAATGTTAAAAAGATATTAGTGCCTAATACGGGAAGTACGGGAAGGACTTTTTTTTCTTACTACGTGTATTATAAATTGTTTCATGAGTCCTAACTATTTGTTTTTCCCTATTCCGTTTGGGTTGTAGATGGATGTGTAAAAGAAGCAGTATATTGATAAAAAAAAAGATATATATTTCCAAAATCAAAAGAGCGATTAGGTTGAAAAAAAAAATAAAGGATTTCTAATCATTCTAACCATCTTGTTTTGTTATTTGTTATTCTATAACGAACATAAACCTATTAAAAAGAAGATAGAGAATCCGTTTAGGAGTCTACTTGCTTATGAGGTATCTATTGCTTTCGTAGTCTAATACCTTGTTTTAATTGTATCGCACTATGTATCATTTCAGGACTGAAGAAAATAAAGACTTTACCCTCGGTTCAAATCGAATTTCAATTCAAATGGAGGAATTTCAAGGATATTTAGAATTTGATGGAGCTCAACAACACAATTTCCTATATCCACTTTTTTTTCGGGAGTCTATTTATGTACTTGCTCATGATCATGGTTTAAATAGATTAAATAGAAATAGATCCATTTTCTTGGAAAATGCAGGTTATGACAAAAAATATAGTTCACTAATTGTGAAACGTTTAATTTTTCGAATGTATGAACAGAATCATTTGATTATTTCCACTAATGATTTTAGCCAAAATCCCTTTTTTGGACATACCAATCATTTCTATTATCAAATGATATCTGCCTTATTTGCAGTGATTGTGGAAATTCCATTTTCCTTAAGATTAGTATCCTCCTTCGAAGGAAAACAACTAGCAAAATATCATAATTTACAATCAATTCATTCAATATTTCCCTTTTTAGAAGACAAATTATCACATTTAAATTATGTGTTAGATGTACTAATACCTTACCCCATTCATCTGGAAATCTTGGTTCAAACCCTCCGTTACCGGGTAAAGGATGCTTCTTCTTTGCATTTATTGCGGTTCTGTCTATATGAGTATTGGAATTGGAAGAATTTTTATACTCAAAAAAAATCAATTTTAAATACAAGAATTTTCTTGTTCTTATATAATTCTCATGTATGTGAATACGAATCCATCTTATTTTTTCTACGCCAGCAGTCTTCTCATTTACGATCGACATCTTCTGGAGTCCTTTTTGAGCGAATCTTTTTCTATGGAAAAATAGAACATCTTGTAAAAGTTTTTGTTAATAATTTTCAGGACATCCTAGGATTGTTCAACGATCCCTTCATACATTATGTTAGATATCACGGAAAATGCATTCTGGCAGCAAAGGATACGCCTCTTCTGATGAATAAATGGAAATATTACTTTGTTAATTTATGGCAATGGCATTTTTCCGTATGGTTTCAATCGCAAAAGGTCCATATAAATCAATTATCTAAAGCTAATTTAGACTTTCTGGGCTATCTTTCAAGTTTGCGATTAAATCCTTTAGTGGTACGTAGTCAAATGCTAGAAAACTCATTTCTAATAGATAATGTTAGAAAGAAATTCGATACAAAAATTCCAATTTCTTCTATTATTGGGTCATTGGCTAAAGAAAGGTTTTG